CCAACAAAAAACAAAAAAAGGGGTAAGGTGTTTGATTCGGGAATTTTCCCTACCATTCATCTATCATAGACATGGATCAGGTAGGAAGATTTTCATTCCTTGCCCCCTCTTTCCAGTATTTGCAGTATTCCCGAAATTAGGAATAGAGAATCCACACCAAAGAAAGTTGGAATAATGGTACCCTTTGTTATTTGAAAGATTGCGGTCAATAATATTGATGAATTAGGTAAAGGTGCGGAAAGAGAGGGATTCGAACCCTCGGTAAACAAAAAGCCTACATAGCAGTTCCAATGCTACGCCTTGAACCACTCGGCCATCTCTCCTACATAATGATTATGTCCCAGAAACCGAGTGAATAGTGAGTCATTCATATTCTATTTTTTGGATAGCCACATCCAATCAAATTTAACTAGAAAAATAGAAAAAACTAAAAAAAAAAAAAAAAAACCTTCATAAACCATTTTTTTTAATGAGTCCTTTTTACGTTATTTCGTACTCTATTGTACAATTCCTTTGTTTGTGGGATTATTTTCTCACGAGAGATAATTAAATTCTAGAATGGATTGCTACCTATGACTAGATCTCGGATAAATGGAAATTTTATTGATAAGACCTTTTCAATTGTAGCCAATATCTTATTACGAATAATTCCGACAACTTCAGGAGAAAAGGAGGCATTCACCTATTACAGAGATGGTGCGATTTGATTCTTTTTTCCTTTTTTTTGCTCTCAGTGTTAGGAGAAAAAAGGCACATTCTTCGGATAGAAAGAAAAAATGGAAAAAAACCTACGCTTGCTGAAGGTGAAGTTTGTGGAAATAAAATAATTAATTCCTTCTGTCGTGTATCCCCGATTAATGCAGCCTCATATGCTTAAATTTTGGATTTATAGTATTAAGCGAAAGGTTATACCTATACTTATGGGTTAGGTCAACTCTACTCCACTAGTACCAATGGGCGGCATGGGGGAAGAAGCACTACGTTTAGGAATCAACAACACGAAAACTTTGTTAAAAAAGATATCCCCCTCCCCTTTTCCTTATCGGGATCGGGACTAAGAAGAATGGTTGGGACAACAAACATCCATCTCGTTCGTATTTTGGATACCCGTATAACCATCGAAGACTGTTGAAGTGACTAATTCCAGGAAATTAAGCGGCGTTGAGGACAAAGAAATTGTTGGAGTTACCATTTTTTTTATCCAGTACCAACATACTTGATGTTAAGAAAAGTTCTTTTACAGAAAGGTTGGCTAGAGATTTATTGTAAAAACACTAGCCCTGCTCAGTTCATAATGAGAATACTGCAATCTTTTTTTATTCTATGTATTTTTATCATTATGCACATAAAAGAGAGGAGGAGCCGTATGAGATGAAAATCTCACGTACGGTTCTGGAACGGAGATTCTTTGAACCGAATGACGACCGTAACGGATGTCGGCTCAATCCGAAGGAAATTATGCGGAAGCTTTACAGAATTATTATGAAGCTATGCGACTGGAAATTGATCCCTATGATCGAAGTTATATACTTTATAACATAGGCCTTATCCACACAAGTAACGGAGAACATACGAAAGCTTTGGAATATTATTTTCGGGCACTAGAACGAAACCCGTTCTTACCACAAGCTTTTAATAATATGGCCGTGATCTGTCATTACGTGCGACTATCTCCACTATAGAAAGAAAAAAGAAAAGAAAGAGCAAATCCGCTAATAAATACTAGAAAAAAAAAAAAAAGGATTTCTACATATATATCGTCCAAAACAACGATTTTTATCAGCTGTAGCAAAGAAAAAGAAAGAAACTTCATAGAAGTTGAAATATGAAGAAATCGATATGCCTAGATACCTTTTTTTCTATGGATAAAAGATCTAATTGATAGAGAAAGCACCGTAAAGATCAATTAGCGAGGTTTTGGGCCAATACAAGAAGAACTGCTTACTTATATCATGATAGAAAGGTTAGGAATCCACTTATGTAATAGAGTTGATCCCCTAAAGTTTTGAGCAGCGGTGTAGTATCAGATCCCAAAGATAGTAAGTCTTTTCTTTTTTATGAAGAAAAGTCTTTTTCACAGATTCTATAAAGATTTATATATCATATATGAAAGTATATGATATAGGAAACCGAGATAGTTACCTTTCAGAAAATTATAATGAGAGTGTAAATGCCGATGCTTTATTCTTCTGAAGGTAGGAGAAAAGATAAAACTAGAAAGCGGATTCCTTTTTTTATTAATCCAAATTCAAGTTTGAAACTCATGTAATTATCCTCTTTTTTTTTGTTAACTCGAGAAAAAAAAAAAAGAATAGAATAGATCTAATAAAAAAAAATGGGGCACGAAAAGAATTAACTGCTGAGCCGTATGAGGCAGGAAACTCTCAAGTACGGTTCTAAGGGAAGGGAATTTACTCACCTATTCCGACCGCGGAGAACAGGCCATTCGACAGGGAGATTCGGAAATTGCGGAGGCTTGGTTTGATCAAGCCGCTGAGTA